AAGATCCTTTGTTTTCGATTATCTAATAAATCACTTAACACTCCCTTTCCAAAAAAAATCAACACACCAAGTACTACGCTTAGGTTTATTAGATTAGTTGCAAAAATATCAGTATTAAACCCGAAACTCCCCGCGGATGGCCAATAACCCAAGGAAAGGAAAGAATCGGTTACATTTTTCATATGATCTCCTCTTTCTTATAGTTATAGCTTTCTTCTAGTTATAGATAGACTACTTATTTTTATTTCTATTCTTTATTGTATTCTTTTATTATGAATTTCCCTATTTCTAAATAGAAAATACTAAATTGAGTCAAAAAATATATTGATATTAGAAATGGATTTTAATGGATTTTTTTTTCAATTGGAAATTTCCAATTATTGGAAATTTCCAATAAGCTTGATACTTATTCGATTCGAATTAGTTTGATTCGAATTAGGTACCAGGTCTTATACAGGTCAGTTGCGAAATACCTCGTTTGTTACAATACAATTGCAATACTTCCTAAAAAAAAGTTTGTCCATTGGACTAAGAAGGTAAAGGAAAAAGTGAGTTGGATCCTCATTCTTAAACCAGGGATTTCCGTGGGTTGTTGTTCCTAAGTAATTTAATTGTAGGAGTTAAATATTCAAATAATTCGAAAAAACAAGATCAACAAATCCACGGAAATAAATAAAAATATGTGTTTTTAGGATTAAACAAAAGGATTCGCAAATAAAAGAGCTAATGCTACAACTAACCCATAAATTGTTAAAGCTTCCATGAAAGCTAGACTAAGTAATAAAGTACCCCGTATTTTTCCTTCCGCCTCTGGTTGTCTCGCGATCCCTTCTACAGCCTGTCCCGCAGCAGTACCTTGACCAACCCCAGGTCCAATAGAAGCAAGCCCGACAGCCAATCCAGCAGCAATAACGGAAGCGGCAGAAATCAGTGGATTCATGATAAGTTCCTCGCGCCAAAACAAAAATAAAGAAATAGTTAATGATACAATCAACCAATATTCAATTCACAATTACCGGAAAGGTTTCTATTGAAATACCTATCTAAATTCACAATAGTAAGACAAATTATATATTAGATATATCTTTAGTTCATATATACCTAGTTAATGTCTAATATCACATATACATGTTTTTCCCCCATACCGTAAACCAAATATTGTATCTTAAAGTCATCGGGATTCTCGAATCATTCTTCGAAAGATTCGCAAGAGTTGTCTTATAGCGATTAGATTATATACACCTAGTTCGACCCCCCATTCCTACGCAAACCAATCCATATTTTTTTTTACAACTAAAAAATATCGTAACCTTTTTTACAATTACTCTAGATCGTCTATATCTTTATTTATACCTTATTTGTATATTTATCTTCCCTAAGTGGATTACCTTAAACGGCGCATACATTGCGTCAGGCTAAGCTAAAAAAGACTGTGTCGGAAACTAGTCAATGATGACCTTCCATGGATTCGCCTATATAAGCCGCAGCTAGGGTTGCAAAAATAAGAGCTTGAATACCGCTTGTAAATAATCCAAGGAACATGACAGGTATAGGAACTACTAAAGGTACTAAAGAAACAAGAACAACAACTACCAATTCATCAGCTAAAATATTTCCGAAAAGTCGAAAACTAAGCGATAACGGTTTTGTGAAATCTTCTAAGATGTTAATAGGTAAAAGGATTGGGGTTGGTTGAATATATTTACCGAAATAACCCAATCCCTTTTTTGTAAGGCCCGCATAAAAATATGCTACTGAAGTAAGTAAAGCTAAAGCAACGGTCGTGTTTATATCATTTGTGGGTGCGGCTAACTCCCCGTGAGGTAACTGTATAATTTTCCAGGGTAAAAGAGCCCCTGACCAATTCGAAACAAAAATAAATAGAAACATAGTTCCAATAAAGGGAACCCATGGACCATATTCTTCTCCAATTTGGGTTTTGCTCACGTCTCGAATGAATTCAAGGACATATTCAAAGAAATTCTGACCATCAGTAGGAATGGTTTGTGGATTACGAACAGCTAGAATGGCTGAACCTAATAAAATAGCAATTACTACCCAAGAAGTAATAAGTACTTGCGCATGGACTTGGAAACTTCCTATTTGCCAATAGAAATGTTGGCCTACTTCCACACCGGATATATCGTATAAACCTTTTAGTGTTTTGATAGAACATAATAGAACATTCATATTACCCTCTGAAAGAAATAGAACTTAAAAAGGAATTATTTTGATTCAACCATCTTTTTTTTTTTCGATTTGCCTACTTGAATTATATATTTTAAATATCAACTAATCACATAAAATCTCCGGTTTTTATCTCTTTTATGCTAGTCAAGAATAATAACCGATTCAATAAATCGATTATATGGAGTTCCCCCAAAAATTTACTTATCTTATTATTAATCAAGAATTTCGTATATAGCTAGAACGACCCTCACAAATTGCAAATACTAATTTGTTAAGAATTAGTCGGATTGAAGCTATAGCGTCATCGTTG